AATTCCGGGAGGCCTCATAAAGTGCTTCTTTCGGAGTTAAACTGCCGTTTGTCCATATTTCGAGCAAAAGTATTTCTTGTTTTTCATTCCCATTCCCATAAGAATGAATACTATGATTCACGTTTCGAACCGGCATGAATAGAGCATCTATAGGATAACTTCCGTCTTGAAAGATATTGGGCGCTTGTATATTATATCCTCGATTTCGCTCGAGTTGTAATCCGATACACAAATCAATTGGTTCCGTCAAGCTAGCTATATGTTGTGTATTGTCAACTATTTCTACATAAGGCGGCAAGATGATATCTTGAGCAGTTACGCATTTAGGGCCCCTAACACAAATAGACGCTTCACAAGTTCCATATAAATTACTTCTTAATAGAATTTCTTTAAGATTCATTAAAATTTCATGGACTGATTCTTGAATACCTACGATAGTAGAATATTCATGTGGTATTTTTTCAGATTTTGCACGTGTGATACATGTTCCTTCCATTTCGCCAAGTAAAGCTCTTCGCATCGCAATGCCGATTGTGTCAGCTTGCCCTTTCATAAGTGGAGAAAAAATAAAGCGCCCATAATAAAGACATTTACTATCTGTTCTTGATTCCACACACTTCCACTGTAGTGTCCGAGTCGATACTCTTATTTTCTCTCGAAACATAGTAATATTATAAATATCTTTGAATCGTTTATTTCTCTTGAAATCTCTTGAATGCTTTTTTTACACACGTCTTTTTTTAGGAGGCCTACAGCCATTATGTGGCATAGGGGTTACGTCCCGCACGAAACTTAATAATATACCGCTTCTACGAATAGCTCGTAATGCTGCATCTCTTCCAAGACCAGGACCCTTTATCATGACTTCTGCTCGTTGCATGCCTTGCTCAACTACTGTATGAATAGCATTTCCTGCTGCGGTTTGAGCCGCAAACGGTGTTCCCCTTTTTGTACCTCTGAATCCACAAGTACCGGCGGAAGCCCAAGAAACAACCCGACCTCGTACATCTGTAACAGTAACAATGGTATTGTTGAAACTTGCTTGAACATGGATAATGCCTTTTGGTATTTTACGTGCACTTTTACGCGAACTAATACGTCCATTTCTACGTGAACCAATTTTTGGTATAGGTTTTGCCATATTTTAGCATTTCATAAATATGAGTTAGAGATATATGGATATATCCATTTCATGTCAAAAAAAATTCTTCACTTTTTTTTACATTATATTACTCAAGAGAGTGCCTTTGAGTATTTTTATTTTTTAGTATAGTCCAATGGTTATCCCTGTCGTTGTTTATGTTTTGGGTTAGAACAAATTACTATAATTCGTCCCCGTCTGCGGATCAGCCGACATTTTTCACAAATTTTACGAACAGAAGCCCTTATTTTCATATTTTTCCTTCCTTACTTGAAATTCTGAATCTAGTTCTTGGAAGAAAATAAGTTTCTTGATATTTGAAATCTTGAATTATATTCGCCCGAGAAAGTGTGTTGAAGTTGAAAAACCACTTAATTGAATCCTTAGTGCGAAGTCTATAAATTATATCTATGACCTAAGGCTCATTTCAATCTTCCCCCCCCCGGTAGGGTCTGTATAGAACTGCGCCGTATCCTTTAGGAAATAAAATATAGAATCAAATTTTATTATAAAAAATCTAAATGAACTCAGAACATACCGTTAGGGGGTGATTGAGTAATCAAATTATCATGAATCGTTTTTTGTTCTTTCATTCCAGGCAAAACCTCCTTAACAGATCAACTAATAGATTAAAGGAAAGGTATTAGATAACCTGTCCTTTGTCTTTTTTTGTTCACAATAGAGGCAATTTTTGATCGAATTCAGATATTTGATATTCGACGGATTACCATATATAACATAAAATTTCTCCGCCAATTGCTTCTCGTCGAGCCTCCCGATCTGTAATTATACCACGAGAGGTAGAAATAATTACAATGCCCATTCCGCCTAAAATTCTAGGAATTCCTTGATAGTTAGAATAGATTCGTAGACCAGGTCGACTGACTCTTTTTAAATATAAAGTATTTCTATATGGTCCTTTCCTATTTCTTCTATGTCGCAGAGTTAAAATCAAAAAAGATTTGTTTCCTTCTTGATGTTTTCTCACGTTTTCAATAAAGCCTTCTCGTAAAAGTATTTTAACAATGTTTTCAGTGATGTTAGTCGATGCTATTCGAACCGTTCCTTTTCTATTCATGTCAGCATTTCGTATAGAGGTTATTATATCAGCAATAGTGTCCCTACCCATAATGAACTAAAATACGCGATGTCTCCAAATTTTTATATAATCAACATGTTTTTTTCTTAATTTTTTTATTTCTGTTATTTTTTTTATTTTTTAAAAATAAAAAAAGTTAAAACAAAAGGTATATACATGACATACAGTCTACTATCTCATTCAAATATCCTATTTCTTATTCTTATAATACCTCAGGTGCTAATGAAATTATTTTAGTAAATTTTTGTCTCAATTCTCGGGCAATTGCACCAAAAACTCGAGTTCCTTTTGGATTTCCTTCTTGATCAATGATAACTGCAGCGTTGTCATCATATCTTATTATCATACCGTTGTCACGTTTGAGTTCTTTACAGGTACGTACAATTACAGCTCTTATTACTTCTGATCTTTCTAAGGGCGAATTTGGTATTGCTTCTTTGATCACAGCAACAATAACATCGCCAATACGAGCATATCGACGATTGCTAGCTCCTATGATTCGAATACACATCAATTTTTTAGCTCCGCTGTTGTCTGCTACAGTCAAATAGGTTTGAGGTTGAATCATATTTTTTTCTGTTCTTTGAATGCAAAAATAAATGCAAAGGATTAAAAAGAAATATTGTTTGTCAAAAAAAAAGATCTATTTCCTTTGGTTCTACGGCCCTATCTTGAAATAATAAATTGAGTTCGTATAGGCATTTTAGATGCCGCTATTGAGATAGCCCTTCGGGCTATATTTTCTGCTACCCCACTTATTTCATAAAGTATTCGACCTGGTTTGACAACAGCTACCCAATATTCGGGAGATCCTTTCCCTGAACCCATACGGGTTTCCGCAGGCCTTACTGTAACCGGTTTGTCCGGAAAAATACGTACCCATATTTTTCCACCGCGACGTGCATTTCGTGTCATTGCTCGCCTACCCGCTTCTATTTGTCTAGACGTGATCCAAGCGGGTTCAAGTGCCTGAAGAGCATATCTTCCAAAACAAATATGATTTCCACGATAAGATATTCCCTTCAGTCTTCCTCTATGTTGTTTGCGAAATTTGGTTCTTTTGGGGTTATAGTTGATGGTTATTTAAGTAATTCCATCTCTATTACAGAACTGGACGTGAGAGTTTCTTCTCATCCGGCTCCTCACGAATGTAAAATTTAAAATTGAGAAGAGATTAAATTAAAATATATACGTAATAATCCCATCAATCAAGTGATTCTTCGGGATTTTTTTGTTATATATTAATCTATTATATATGGTTAAAAAAAATTTCGCGGGCGAATATTTATTCTTTCAATCTCTATTTCAATTCTAGAGTTAGTTTATTATTTTTTAGAATATATGAATTTTTTTATGGTTTGTTCCGCCATCCTTCCCACTGAATCATTAGGATTCATTTTAAATTGAATCTTATGCTTATGTATTCACGGATTCCGTCGTTCCCAGCGCTTCTAAATTAATGGTTAGGTTTTGAATTCGACAACGGAGTTCTTATTAAAATGAATTCGTGAGCCAACGTCTTTAGTCTTTATTGGCTTGAAGCTCGTATGTTTTTTCGACGAAAAGATTAATTTCATAGAATTGTCCAAGAATCTTTAGTAATGCTTTATTACATTATTGTCGTTTATGATATATTTCAAAGACCGTACATATTATATTGGAATCATATATCTTTTATATTATATTTTTTTTCTTTCTCTCATCTTTCCATTTATCCGTATCCTTTTTTATTTTTTATTTTAATTTTGTTTTTCTTAAAATTCATCAGGTTTTTTCTGTTAAAAAAATTAAGTTGCTACAACGATATGACTAAAAAAGCATATCTTGACTGTTTATTTGGATCCAGATAATGTGATGCGATGAGTTGGTTATTTGTTTTATAGTTATTAGTTCATGCTTCATATTATAGGTTTTTAGTCTTAATTATAGAAAAAACCAACGAGTCGCACACTAAGCATAGCAATTCTATCAAAAAAAATGAATAAAATTTTTATTTAATCTTGTGGAATTAACAATTATAACTGGTTTCATGTAAAAAAAAAAAAGAATGAAAAAGGTTGTTATTTTGTGTTCCATTCTTAATTCTTAAATTAAACCGGAATTTAAAGACAAGTAACTTCCGATTATTCTTATTTCTCGCCTAGAAATATCCAAATTTTGATACCCAATACCCCATAAATAGTTCGGACGGTATAGGCACAATAATCAATTTTCGCACGAATGGTTTGTAGCGGAACCCTTCCTTCTCTTATCCATTCGATACGTGCAATTTCTTTTCCATCGATGCGGCCTGCTATTTGTATTTGAATTCCTTTTGTATCAGCTTGTTCGGTTAATTCGATAGCTTTTTTCATTGCTTTTCTAAACGATACCCTATTCCTTAATTGGCCGGCTATAAATTCAGCAAGAATATTAGGGTGACCATAAGGTTTTGCAATTCGTGAAATAACAATGTTGAGTTTTCGGTTCACACAATTTAATTCTTTTTGTAAATTAATTTGTAGGTCTTCGATTCCTCGAGGTCTATTTTCTATTAATAACTTTGGGAATCCCATATAGATTATTACCTGTATTAGATCGATTCTTTTTTGAATTTCTATGTGTGCAATTCCTTCGACACCGGAGGATGTTTTTGTATTTTTTTGTACAAAATTTTTTATATAATCCCGTATTTTGTGATCTTCTTGTAGACCTTCAGAATAGTTTTTTGGTTGTGCAAACCAAAGAGAATAATGACTTTGGGTGGTACCAAGTCTGAAA